TTGGAACCTGCAATATATATTTGTATAAGAATATCAAAAAAACAAAAGCGATTCCATTTTTACCAATAATTTGGTAAAAATAGAGTCAGGATTCGAGCTGTTTAAAGATAATCAGAAACAATATAGACTTAGTTTTTTAGCTTAGGCACTTTGTAATAATTATAAAAAATTCATAGAATATAATTGAAGTACATAACCGACGAAGGTAAGGAAGAAGGGTTTTAGTAGTTATTAAACACGTCTCGATATAGATCTAGTTGTCGATAATATTATCTCCGTGTTTATTTTTATGGACGGTTTTTCAGACCCAGTAACGTTCTATAAAAATTTTGATTCTATATATCAACGTCAATGAAAAATGAAAGCACGATAATTTTTTTAGAATCCCCTCTCGATATCATATTCATATATTCATCTTTAGATAAGATATCCGATTACCATATAAAAATTTTTAGGTTTACATACATATATTTCTTATTTCTAATTGTTGTTATATTATGTTATATTATAATTGAGAATTGATAAGGGTTTGAAAAAAAAATCAATAACAATTATATATCAAGTAAAATTTTCTTCGGTCATTTTGTGTCATAGAGAAAGAGGGATTCAAGATACAAATTTGTATTGGATCATTTTGGCGGCATGGCCGAGTGGTAAGGCGCGGGACTGCAAATCCCCTTTCCCCAGTTCAAATCCGGGTGTCGCCTGGTCAACAAAAGACCCGAAAATCCAAAAATTCTGTTCTGATGATATAACTCTTCAAATTGTTCATCAGCAGAAACAGATAACAATTCTAGGAACTTTTTAGAAATTGATTTGGTGAATTATTCAATTCATATTAATAAAAATGTTGAGTCAGTCATAACCCTCCTTTGACTCTGTTCTATTGATTACACTATTATAATTAGTAAACAATATCGAAATAAACCCGAAATAAAATAGGAGACATAATTAACATGGATATAGTAAGTATTGCTTGGGCTGCTTTAATGGTAGTCTTTACATTTTCCCTTTCACTTGTAGTATGGGGGAGAAATGGACTCTAAAGGTACTATTAATTGAGTTGGGCAATCAAACTGTATCAATTTTTTTTTATAGATTGTTCTTCAAAACGTTATTTACTATGTTCAAAAAAACTATCGTTATTTAAAAAATTCTGATTCTAGTTTGGATTCAAGTAGAATAATGTCTTAAATGTATTATATGAATAATACACCCTTTCAATTAAACAAATATTTCAACGATTCTCATGTTAATATTTTTTTATAATTCGATGAACCGGCTCGACCCTTACCAAAACTCGATATGGATAATGAAGAAAGACCCTCTTTCTTTTGATTTGGTTACCTTTTTTTTGTTTCAAAGGTCTGTTTTGGTATTGGTATTAAAAAAAATATGGTGTATGGACAACGAAATACTATGGTTTCATATTACATGATTTGAGAGTTAACAGTGGCCCCTCTCTAAATAAATTTTTAACAGCAACTCCTTGAATCGTTTGTCAACAGTCCAATAAATGCCTTCTTAATAATTTGATATGATTATAGTTTATTTTTGTTTAGAAAAATAATAATAATAACTCTAGGAATTAGAGTCATGCGAGTCATAATTTGCTTTCAATTATTTCAAATTGATTGTAATCCATACAAATGAAATCGATGTAACAAATAATTATTACATATATGAGATTTAGATTACACTACTTCTTTATATATTACATATACTACAGTAGAACTTTATACACTACAAGGAAGTTATGGTAGAAAGAAGAATTCATATATTTCTTTCTATCATACTGTCGAGTATCATAAAATATACTCGATTCGAGTTCACCTTAGTTAAGTTCGAGACATTAGAAACATTTTCTTTTTTTATTCAATCGTTGATAAGAACTAAGAAGTCAAGTTTTCTTCAAATTCATCATTTTGATAAATCATTTTGACTAGCCGTTTTTACGTAAAGGATAAGTAAAAAAGCAGTAGGAACTAAAATGAACAGTATAGTAGCAATAAATGCAAGAATGTTTACTTCCATAATTTCATAGTATTTTTTTTACTTTTCAATAAATAACTCGGGATTGAATCCCATAGAGATGAGAAACCTTTCGGCCATAAATTCAATGGAATGAAAATATAAATTACATCTCGATGATATTGAATCAGATCAATATTATGAATAACAATATCTGAACTCTCAAATCGATTTTTCATAGAGAATGTAAAGTTAAAAAATATTTTTTCTTTGAATTAGTACTGTACTGGGACGCATATGTCAAAAGTTCGGGGTGGGATTTGAATGAGATAGAGTGCTCCAGATTCAAATTCAAAATTTAGGTTATACAAAATACAAAATATAAGTCAGTAAAGGAGAAAGTGAAATCGGAGCAGCACTTTATCAAGGTAACTATGTTCATGAATCGGATAAGAAAAGAATTCCATTTTTATTTAATTTTAATTTTATTTATATGTGTTCACACGAAATATATGAAATTTTTTTATATTTTATAATTTAAAGAGTCGGGCGACCCAATCGAAAAAGTAAAACTACTTTGCAGGATCCTTTGGAATACTGAATATGATGATACCAATAATATTCCTAATCCACATATGACTACCTACCATCAATCGGTATTAGTTGAAAGAATTAAAATTGCCATATTTATTTGTTTTTCTCATCAAACAAATAAATATTTCCCGTTGGAAACGAGAATGAGATTCTACTCCCCCTATTCGTCCCTTCCGCCCACAGAAAATGGAAAGATGTATTTTATTTATTAGATTCGTCGGGACTGACGGGGCTCGAACCCGTAGCTTCCGCCTTGACAGGGCAGTGCTCTAACCAGTTGAACTACAATCCCAAGAAATACAACAGAAATATTCTTAAGAATCACTGTGTTATAAATAAAAAAGAGTAAAAAAGAATAAACACGAATATGTATCTACATATCCACGTAAATGCACTTTAAGTTAGTGAAAGCATCAGAGATTAATTTATTGGTAATCCTTTCGTTATTTCGTTACTGATAATTTAAAAAAATAATTTTTTTTTACTTTTTTCTTATACTTACAGATGGCGATATGAATAGAGATTAGTACCAAGACCAAGATTTTAGAATTTGTGTAAACAAATAAAAATAAAATATATAAAAAATAAAATATATAAAAGGAGATAACGAATAAATGTAACTCTTTTTTTATTCCTACGTATCAGGGACATTTCTAAAAGATAAACGGATTCTATTATCTCATGATGGATCAACGAATTGTTGGGCCGAGCCGGATTTGAACCAGCGTAGACATATTGCCAACGAATTTACAGTCCGCCCCCATTAACCACTCGGGCATCGACCCAGAAAAAATACTTATTATTTATTTATAAATTATAATCCACGATCAACTTCCGTTTTGTAGTACCCTACCCCCAGGGGAAGTCGAATCCCCGCTGCCTCCTTGAAAGAGAGATGTCCTGAACCACTAGACGATGGGGGCATACCGACCCCGACCTACATCATACTACGAACATAGTATGAACAGTTTTTTGAAATTGTCAACGTACTAATAATGAAATGGTATGACTAGATCTAACGTATCTTTGTTGATTCCATAGAATTTTTTGATTCATCATTCACAAATCATTTAAAGTAAAAAATAAAAAAAAAAAATAAGAATACAGAGACCCTTTTCGGTAAAGGGTTTGTCTTCCAAAATAACAAAATAAAATTAGGTTTAATACAAATTGCATTGATATTTTTTATACACTATTATCAATAAATATCAATAAACAATTTTACCCCCGACTCACCCAGTAAATCAAACAGATCATTCTAAATGGGCTATTCACTTGAGTGTATGTACTTTTTAATAATTTAATTTTAATATTAAATAATAATTATAATTAATAAATTATAACTCATTACTCATTTAGAAATTGAAGGTAAGAGGGGCCCCTTTAACTCAGTGGTAGAGTAACGCCGTGGTAAGGCGTAAGTCATCGGTTCAAATCCGATAAGGGGCTTTTTTTTTCAATAAAATTGAAATTCAGTCTACTACTAGAATAAATAATATTTATATTTAGTACATTACAAAAAAATAACCAACTGAATTCTAATATTCAAAAATGGAACATTGGTTCATTATTCATTAAATTATAATGAATCATGATAAGTCGTTTCTTGAATTGCCAAATATTATCACTTTCCATTATCTCAATCAAATCCAATGTAAAGATTAGAAATAAATAAAAAGAATAAAGTAAGTGGACTTGACTCGTTGAATCAGAGTTATATTGACTATTCTGATATTCAAATTCGATAGAGATGAAATTGGATACACAACTTTTTTCCATTTCTTTGGACTCCAAAAAAATTTATCGATATTTACGATTAAATTTTCTTATTACTAGCTTTTACCTAGTAAAAATAGCGATTCCATATATTCCACATAAACGTAAACGGCTATTACAAATCACAACATCAATCAGAGCCATTTTTCAATATCTTTCTTTAACTTAAGAATTAGATATATATCATTATATCATACCGCGGTTTCAGATAATAAATATTTCTAGATCGGTGTATTCGGTATTTTTATTCCGATACTATCATATCATGAAACTAAAAAAATAGAAAACAAAATTATTACCTTTCGATTCTGACGAATATCGATATAAAATAAATATAAAAATAGTAGAAATGTTTTTACTGCTTCGACCCGTAAAACGAAATACTTCTTAATTTTATATTTTATTAATTATATTAATCGAAAAGGAATAGGATTCTAAAATATATGATACTATATAGAAATTTTCATAATCTATAAAATACAAATGTAGATTTTTTTCTTAATCTCATGAACAAGAAAAATTAGTTGATGGAACGAGAGAATAGGTCTGATAACATTTTTAAATCTTCGAAACCCGTTGGAATAAGGCATTTTACGAGAAATCAAATCATACATAAATGGTCAGAAATGCTATAAGGTGTTCGGAAATGGTTGAAGTAG